AGTTGAGACATTGTAGAATAAGCTAAACTTCTCTTAATGTCTTTTTGAGCAAGAGCTAAAGTAGCTCCTAATAGTACGGTTATTATACCTATAAAAGATATTCCATTCGTTATGTAAGGTATGACTACGAAAAGAGGAAGAAGTCGAGCGACTAGAAAAATCCCCGCCGCTACCATGGTAGCAGCATGTATGAGAGCTGAAATAGGAGTAGGCCCCTCCATAGCATCAGGTAACCATACATGAAGGGGAAATTGGGCAGATTTAGCAACTGCACCAGCAAATAACAAGAAAGTACACAAAATACAAAATAAAAAATGGATCTCATTTTTATTAATTAAGTTATTGAATATTTCAAACAAATCCCGAAACTCGAAACTGCCTGTTATCCAATAAATACCTAAAATTCCTAATAATAAGCCAAAATCCCCTACACGATTAGTCACAAACGCTTTTTGACAGGCATTTGCAGCAATAGGTCGTATGAACCAAAACCCTATTAATAGATACGAACACATTCCAACTAATTCCCAAAAAATATAAATTTGTATCAAATTTGAACTAGTAACTAATCCCAGCATGGAAGTATTGAAAAAACTCATATAAGCAAAAAATCTCAAATATCCCCGATCATGAGACATATAATTATCACTATAAACAAGAACTAGAATTGCAACAGTAGTAATTAACATTGACATAATAGAGGTAAGTGGATCGATCAAGTAGCCGAATTCTAAAGAAAAATCATTATTAATAGTCCAAGACCATACATATTGATAAATAGAATTGCTATTTATTTGCTGAATAGACAGCTTCATCGAGAAAATCATAACTATACTTAACAACAAAATACTAGAAAAAGCCCAAATACGCCGAAGATTTTTTGTTGTCGTCGGAAAAAGGAGAAGTCCCACTCCTATTAACAAAGGAACCGGAAGTGGAGTGAAGGGTATGATCCATGCATATTGGTATATATGTTCCATAATCAAATATCTAAATTTTTTATTTAAATTTTATTTTTTGTTTACGATTCGCCGGTTCTTGCCTCTTTTGAATTGAAAGAAGCCAATAAAAAAAATCAAGTTTTTATTTTACATAACTTAAAAAAATAGAATTTGTTAATTTACTATTTTATATTAAATAAAATTTTTAATTAATATTATTAAACATTTTTTATTTTAATATTCAAACCAAGAAGTTCTAATTGGTCAAATAATTAATTTGTTAGTAAAAGTAAATCCTTAATTATTTAAGTAAATGTAAAATGTTGAAGTCTCTGAAGTAGGAATCAAAAAAAATTCTACTTTCATTTACAGTTAAGTTATTTATAATATATATAATAAAGATAAAAAAATTAGACTAAAAAATAGTATGAATCAGAAGATCTACTAAAAATCTAATAAACAATCTAATAAAAAAATAAGTAATACAAAAAACTAGGAACTAGTTTTTTCACTAAGATTATTCAGTAGTTTATTCATAATTATTAACTGGTTTTACGAAAAATTATTTGATTGTCTTCCGTTCCAAACGAAAAACAAAAAAACATAGAAAAATATTCTTTTTTTTTTTATAGTTATATATTTTATATAGTTTATAGAAAAAAAGGATATGATACCTCTTACTTTACTTTACTACTTTACCATAACATAGAATAAAAAAAAATCACTAAAATGTCTCAAATTATGGATTCTTTAAACAAATTAATTTATGGGATTAAATTATGGATATCATTTCAATTTGAAAATTGGAAATTCGATTTATTTAGATTTTCGAAAAAAAAAAAGAAAAAATTCAAGCTTTTCAATTAAGATTTGCTAACTTAAATTTTTCGATGTGGCTTAATATGCACATGTAAATTAAATGAAATACAGCAAAAATATACAAAATATATAGAGATCTTAAGTATAAGTAGAAATTTTGATTAATTATTTAATTTTTATTAAATTTATTCATCAATTTCGCACGAAGTATTTTAAATTATAAATAAATATTATACTCCATAGAAAATTTTGTTTCTCCTAATTGAATATTTTAGGGAATTTTAATATATATATATATATATATATATATATTTCATATATTTTTAGTTAGATTATGCTTTTCTATAATGAAAAATTTGACTAAAAGGCCCTGTATGGTATAGAATCTAAAAAATACATGGATAATTATATAGTAAACAAAGATTCGTTTGACCAATAGATGTTTTTCACATCCAACTACAACAATGAGTAATCCATTTTAAATGGCAGTTCCAAAAAAACGTACTTCTATTTCCAAAAAGCATATTCGTAAAAATTTTTGGAAAAAAAAGGGATATTGGGCAGCGTTAAAAGCTTTTTCAATAGCAAAATCTCTTTATTCCGGGAATTCAACTTTGTTTATAGAAAAAAAAAATAAAAAAAATCTTCGTCGAATACGAACAATCGAAATACGAACAATAGAAGTCGGCCTAACCCAAAAAAATCTTATAACAAATTAGAACGATGATGCATCTTATAGTAAACAAAGTAAAACGATTCTACTATAGTAGGAATCAAAAAATTTTAAACAAAAAAAAAGGAGTTTTATATGATTTATCCGTCTTTTCTACTAGGCAATTCCGCATCTCTAGCTATGAAGCTAATGAATTCGGTCGTTGTGGTCGGACTCTATTATGGATTTCTGACCACATTATCCATAGGCCCTTCTTATCTCTTACTTCTCCAAGCTCATTTTCAGGTTATAGAAGAAGGAGAAGAAGAAGCAATCGAGAAGGAGGTAGCCGCATCAACTGGTTTTATGATAGGACAGCTCCTGATGTTCATATCGATCTATTATAGGCCTCTGCATCTAGTATTGAGTAGGCCTCGTACAATAACTTTCATAACTGTACCTTATCTTTACCTTCATTACATGTGGTACAGTTACGAAGACTTTTTTGTTGATGAAAAATCTACTCGCAAAAATTCAATGCGTACGCGTAATCTCAGCATTCAATGTATATTCCTGAATAATCTCTTTTTTCAATTATTGAGCCATTTCTTTTTTTTCCCAAGTACAATGTTTTTCAGATTACTCAACGTTTATATGTTTCGATACAACAACAAGATATTATTTTTAACAAGTAGTTTTGTTGGTTGGTTAATTGGTCACATTTTATTCATGAAATCGGTTAGATTCGTATTAGTATGGATACAGCAAAATTATTTGGTTAGATCTACTAAGTATGTTAGACCTAAAAAGTACCTTTTCTATGTGTTTCGATTTTATCAGAATTTGATCTTCGATTTGAGAAATTCTTTTGGTCTAATCGGTGGTATTCTCGTATTTTTTACATGTCTACTCATTTTTAACAAAATGCCGTTACCTATTTTGACTTATAAACCGAAAGAAGCCGAAGTGGAAATAGATCGAGAAAAAGCTGAAGAATATTTTTATAGAATAGGCCTAGCGAAAGAAGGGGAATTTACCAAGGAAGAGCCTTCTCCTCCCCTTTTTAAACTTTTTAAAGTTTTTAAAGTTTTTAAAGAAGCATTCTATAAAAAAATCCCAACTTCTGATCAAAATGATGGAAAAAAAAGAATTTCTTTTTCACATCCACCTAGTTTAGCCGCTTTCTCGGGAATGATACAAAAAAAGACTTCTTTGTCTACAACAGAAAAATTATCATCTGATGAACTGTACAATTATGGGATTCGTACCAATGAACAAAAAAAGAACAGCTTAAGCACTGAATTTTCTAAAAAAATTGCAGTTTTAGACAGAAAAGGGCTTAAAGAGATAAATGTATTGGAAAAAAAAACTCGATTAGCCGATAAAAAAAAAGATAAAATACAATATTTCCAAAAAACATCTGATCCCCCCTTAAGGGGATCCTCTCGGGGACACCCCAAAAAGCCACCTGCACCCACACCCTTCAAAAGATTAACTGACCTCTTCTTTCTTCCACCCGAAGCTCAACTTATAAAAAATAATGAAAGGTACCTAGAAAAATGTAGACCCGACGCGATAATTATAGCAGAATTTAGGTATTTCATGTCTTTTATAAACGATTCCTTGGCTCAAAGTAAAGGGTTTCATCAAAATTTTATTGAAAGGGAGGGAAAAATAAAAGAAATCGAGAAAAAAACTCTTTTCTGGCCATCCAGTCTACTAAAAAATATACAACAATTACGGAAACAAGAAAAAGATGCGGTGTTAGTGGAGGCTGATATTGCCGGACTGCCATGCAGGCGTGCAACTGTTTTGCTTTCTGGAGGGGAGAGTGACACAGATGAAAAAGAATCCAAAAAATTACATTTCAAACGTTATGTACCAAGATCACAATTTCGTCGAGAATTGATCAAAGGTTCCATGCGTGTTCAAAAATGTAAAACGAGTGTTTGGTCAATATATCTAGAAAAACCACATTCCAGATTTTTTACAAACAGAATAGATTCTTTGTTTTATACTTTTCTTAAGTATTGCGAGTTTATTAGAGGAATTTTTCTAGAGTATACGGGAAAAATCTCAGAATTTGAACGTTTGGTTTATTACTCTTCTTTCGAAGATGTCCTTCTTACTATAGAAGAATTGGAAAACGAACCGACCGAAAGGGAAAAAATAGACGAACAAATAATGGAGGCCGAAAGAGCCTGGGAGGAGGAGTATACGTACGGTCAACCACTAAGGGCTGCGCTTCTAGGCGCCCAGGCAATTCTTAGAAAATATATTATATTCCCTTTATTGATAGTAGCGAAAAATATTGGCCGTATGTTATTATTGCAACGGCCTGAGTGGTCGCAAGATTTCAAAGAGTGGAAGAACGAAGTATATATAAAATGTACCTATAACGGTATTCCATTCTCAACCGAAAAACTTCCTGAATACTGGTCAGAAGACGGTTTCCAGATAATGGCAGTCTCTCCTTTCCGCCTAAAACCTTGGCACGACGGATATAGGCCTTTTGATCGAGACCCTTATCAAGTTGTTAATAAATTTGATAGTTATGATGAAGTTGGTCCTACAGAAAAAAAAGGGTCTTTTAATAATATTAAGCAATCATGTAAAAAGATAAGATTTGATGAGCGAGCGCGCCAAGTATTTGCGCGAATACGCCACTTATTTGAGCGAGCACGTCAAAGAGTGTATCCATTTCGTAAAAAGTATAATATTAAGAAATTACGCAAAAATAAACTTCGGGAATCATATAAAAAACATCAGGAATTATATAAAAAGGGATTATATATAAAACTTTGGGAATTATATAAAAAACTTTGGGAATTACATAAAGGGGAATTATATGATAAACTTCAGGAATTATATAATAAATTTCAGGAATTATATAATATACTTCAGGAATTATATAATGAATTTCAGGAATTCAATAATAAATCTAAGGAAGCATCTAAAAAACTTCAGGAATTATATAAAAAAATAGAAAAAAAAAGCTGAAAAAAAAAGCTGAAGAAAAAGCTGAAGAAAAAGATATTGAATTGCCGTCGTATAAGCCTCCTAGACATTCGTATCCTTCACTTAAGCTTCGTACTCGTATGTATACCGGAGATGGGTATACGTTTTATAGAACTTGGCGTAATGCTAATATGAGAAGGCAGACGGGTGGAGGTACCCCTGCTCTTCCTCCGTTGCCGGAGGAGGAGCCTCCTACATCTTTATCAAAATTTTTACAAAAAGGAATATTAATTATTGAAGGATATCCAGCGTCTATGTCTATAAATAATGGGAATTTTCTTATGTATCAAATGATAGGTATTTCACGGGCTCATAGGAGTAGACACAAAATTAATCAAAAAATATACAGATACATAGACAAAAACAATTCTGATTTGCTTATTCTTGAAAATATTTTATTACCTAGACGTCGTCGAGAATTGAGAATTCTAACTTGTTTCAACCCAAGGAATAATAAAGTTGTGGATAAAAACCCAGTATTTTACAATGGGAATAGGGTAAAAAACGGTAGTCAATTTTTTGATAAAAGCAAAGATCTTGATCGAGATAAAAAGAAACTTATCAAATTCAAATCCTTTCTTTGGCCGAATTATCGATTAGAAGATTTAGCTTGTATGAATCGTTATTGTATCCATACTAATAACGGCAGTCGTTTTAGTATGTTAAGAATACGTATGTATCCACGATTAAAAACTCATTTATGATACATTTATCTTATATATTCCTTATCGTCTAGTAGATAAATAGATGCGCACGCGCCTTGTCTTAGCGTCCAATTTCGATACATGATACTAATTCGATAACGTATCAATTAGATCCAGAAATGAATCAACAGAATTTTCTTTATTCATTTTATCAAAATGAATAAAGAAAATTCTGATTATTATGTGTACCAGATAAAAATAGCTGGCATTATTATTACTGATCGGCAAAATTCCATATTTGGTAAAAAAAAAAAGAAGTTTTAAATTTTATGACAAAAAAATCATTCATATCTGTTATTTCGCATGAAGAAAAAGAAGAAAACAGGGGGTCCGTTGAATTTCAAGTATTCCGTTTTAGCAATAAGATAGGAAGACTTACTTCACATTTGGAATTGCACAAAAAAGACTATTCATCTCAGAGAGGTCTACGAAAAATTCTAGGAAAACGGCAACGACTACTGGCTTATTTGTTAAAAAAAGATGGAGTACGCTATAAAGAATTAATCAGTCAATTGAACATTCGAAAGCTAAAATAAAAACACGTTAATTTGAAGAGTCGTTTTGAATTATTTGATTTATTAGATCTTGAATTTTGATGAACTTCTTTTTGTTTTCAGCAATTCATGGAAAACTGAATAATGAATCGGGGAAAACCTATGGCTGTACCAACTACAAGAAAAGACCTCATGATAGTCAATATGGGTCCTCACCATCCATCCATGCATGGCGTTCTCCGACTTATCCTTACTTTAGACGGTGAAGATGTTATTGACTGTGAACCAATATTGGGTTATTTACACAGAGGGATGGAAAAAATTGCGGAAAACCGAACAATTATACAATATCTGCCTTATGTAACACGTTGGGATTATTTAGCCACTATGTTCACCGAAGCAATAACGGTAAATGGGCCAGAACAATTGGGAAATATTCAAGTACCTAAGAGGGCTAGCTATATCAGAGTGATTATGCTGGAGTTAAGTCGTATAGCTTCTCATTTGTTATGGCTCGGCCCTTTTATGGCAGATATTGGCGCGCAGACCCCCTTCTTCTATATTTTCAGAGAAAGAGAATTGGTATATGATTTATTCGAAGCTGCCACCGGTATGAGAATGATGCATAATTATTTTCGTATCGGCGGAGTAGCTGCCGACCTACCTTATGGATGGATAGATAAATGTTTAGATTTTTGTGATTATTTTTTAACAGGGATTGCTGAATACCAAAAACTTATTACACGAAATCCTATTTTTTTAGAACGAGTTGAAGGAGTGGGCATTATTGGTGGAGAAGAGGCAATAAATTGGGGTTTATCGGGACCAATGCTACGAGCTTCCGGAATACAATGGGATCTTCGTAAAGTTGATCATTATGAGTGTTACGACGAATTTGATTGGGAAGTCCAATGGCAAAAAGAAGGAGATTCATTAGCTCGTTATTTAATACGAATCGGTGAAATGGCAGAATCCATCAAAATTATTCAACAGGCTCTAGAAGGAATTCCAGGGGGTCCCTATGAGAATTTAGAAATCCGACGCTTTAATAGAATAAAATATCCTGAATGGAATGATTTTGAATATCGATTCATTAGTAAAAAGCCATCCCCTGCTTTTGAATTGTCGAAACAAGAACTTTATGTAAGAGTCGAAGCCCCAAAGGGGGAATTGGGAATATTTTTGATAGGAGACCAGAGTGTTTTTCCTTGGAGATGGAAAATTCGTTCCCCGGGTTTTATCAATTTGCAAATTCTTCCTCAGTTAGTTAAAAAAATGAAATTGGCTGATATTATGACGATACTAGGTAGCATAGATATTATTATGGGAGAAGTTGATCGTTGAAATGATAATTGATACAACAGAAGTACAAGCTATCAAGTCTTTTTCCAGATTAGAATCCTTAAAAGAGGTTTATGAAACTATATGGATGCTTGTCCCTATTTTGATTCTCATATTGGGAATCACAACAGGTGTACTAGTAATTGTGTGGTTAGAAAGAGAAATATCCGCAGGTATACAACAACGTATTGGACCTGAATACGCCGGCCCTTTGGGAATTCTTCAAGCTCTAGCAGACGGGATAAAATTACTTTTGAAAGAGAACCTTCTTCCATCTAGGGGGGATACACGTTTATTTAGTATCGGACCCTCTATAGCAGTCATATCAATTCTACTAAGTTATTCAGTAATTCCTTTTGGCTATCGCCTTATTCTAGCCGATCTCAGTATTGGTGTTTTTTTATGGATTGCCGTTTCAAGTATTGCTCCAATTGGACTTCTTATGTCAGGATATGGATCAAATAATAAATATTCCTTTTTAGGTGGTCTACGGGCTGCTGCTCAATCAATTAGTTATGAAATACCATTAACTCTATGTGTGTTATCAACATCTCTACGTGTGATTCGTTGAGACATAAGTCTTCCTCCATTTCTTTTTAGGTTTCTAAGAATAAAAATTAAACGTATTAAATAGATATATCTTTCTTTCTTTTTTTATTCACTAGCCCGGATTGCTAAACTAAACTAGATAGTTAGATGAGTGAAAGAAAACAGCTTCGAAATTCGCAGTAAAAAAATGGAATCTCATTTCCTATGTACAAGGGTTAAACGAAAATAAACATAAGCAGTCAAGACTCTTTACCCCAAGATTGGTTAATAAGTCATCATGTCTTGAAGCGGGTTGAAAAGAACAACTCTATGGAGCTTTTACTATCTTTTGTATGTATTCCCATACATGAATTACCATAGAGATTGAGAAAAAATGAGTGGATGATTAGGAACACAAAAGTACACAAAGGATTCGTAATAGAGATTATGTAAGTTATTCGAAGAGACTTTTATACATAAAAGAAATACTAATTAGGGCTTTAAATTTGTAGAAACGATCAAGTAGTACTCCCAAAAATGAAATTCCGATCCAGAGTATGATCCTATCCACCGATTATATGAATAACTATCAGTAACGAAGTAATCCTTTACCCTTTCTTTCTTTTATTTAGGTTTAATATAAAAGTAAAGTAAAGGAACGAAAAGAAAGTATGGAATTGCAAAAAAAATCTTTTTTATCTGATATCCATATTAATGGAAATGAAATTTTTGTCATGTCATAAATAATGAATGTTTAATTCTTTTTTTTTCGGAATCGAAAAAAAAAGTGAACTATTTATTGATATTGGTAATAAAGAGTATTTTTTTTGAAGGATCTAAGTTATTACTCAATAAAAAAATTGAAATTCTTAAACTTAAAGTAAGGGATAAGATCAATTCCGAAGCACTTTTTTTATAGTATAGCAGACAGAATTCCATTAGTCTAATTCAGGAACTTTCGATTGATTTTAACTTTATCTATCCTACAAGTATATCAAGATTAAATAAAGAATATCTAATCAGTCCCTAGATTTATTTATGGCTCTCGAGGAGCCGTATGAGGTGAAAATCTCATGTACGGTTCTGGAATAGCGATGATAAGAGTGATCTTATCATCGACTATGATTATCTAACAGTTCAAGTACAGTTGATATAGTTGAGGCGCAGTCAAAATATGGTTTTTGGGGATGGAATTTGTGGCGGCAACCTATAGGGTTTATTGTTTTTATAATTTCTTCTCTAGCCGAATGCGAGAGATTGCCTTTTGATTTACCAGAAGCAGAAGAAGAATTAGTAGCAGGTTATCAAACCGAATATTCGGGTATCAAATTTGGTTTATTTTATGTTGCTTCCTATTTAAATCTACTAGTCTCTTCACTATTTGTAACAGTTCTTTACTTGGGTGGTTGGAATCTCTCTATTCCATACATATTGATTCCTGAGTTTTTGGAAATAAATAAAGCGTATGGAGTCTTTGGAACAACAATTGGTATTTTCATTACATTAGCGAAAACTTTTTTGTTCTTGTTCATTCCTATCACAACAAGGTGGACTTTACCTAGACTGAGAATGGACCAATTATTAAATCTTGGATGGAAATTTCTTTTACCTATTTCTTTAGGTAATCTATTATTAACAACTTCTTCCCAACTCCTTTCATTATAAATTTATATAAAAAAATCGAATAGAATATTTGATATTCACTATAATTCAAATTCAAATATTCAAATTCAATTCACAACTTGTATCAAACAAGAGAAAGAAACAAAATCCAATTTATTATTGATATTTACTATATGTTCCCTATGGTAACTGGGTTCATCAATTATGGTCAACAAGCAGTACGGGCGGCAAGGTACATTGGTCAAAGTTTTATGATTACCCTATCTCATGCCAACCGTTTACCCGTAACTATTCAATACCCTTATGAAAAATTGATCACATCGGAGCGTTTTCGTGGTCGAATACACTTTGAATTTGATAAATGCATTGCTTGTGAAGTATGTGTTCGTGTATGTCCTATAGATCTACCTGCTGTTGATTGGAAATTGGAAACGGATATTCGAAAGAAACGATTGTTTAATTACAGCATTGATTTCGGAATCTGTATATTTTGTGGTAATTGTGTTGAGTATTGCCCAACAAATTGTTTATCAATGACTGAAGAATATGAGCTTTCTACTTATGATCGTCACGAATTAAATTATAATCAAATTGCTCTGGGTCGTTTACCAATATCAATAACGGATGATTACACAATTCGAACAATTTTGAATTCGCCTCAAACAAAAGAGAAATCTCATAACAAATGAGAAATCTTGTGATGGAAGAAATTACTAAGGTTCTTTTATTTAATTTTAAATTTAAATTCAAAAAGTTGATTTTTTTATTTTGGTCAAAAATTACAAACCCCGACTATTCTATTCACTATTCTATTGATTGATGAAAATCACAACTTAATTTGTATTGAAAATCTGTTTACTGTAATGATTTCCAATAGTTTTAGTTTCGAACGACTCTTTCAGATAAAAAAAGAATGCGATGGGTCCAATAACTTTAATATGTATATCAAATTAGGATTTCATTTAATTAGCAATAATTAGTAGCGCATGAACTTCTTTTTTCCTGTCCAAGTCAATAAGATCATGAAAAATTCCTATTTTTTTATCTCTTATTTTACATATAATGGATTTAACTGGAGCAATACATGATTTTCTTTTAGTCTTTCTGGGGTCAGGTCTTATATTAGGGGGTCTCGGAGTGGTATTATTTACCAATCCTATTTTTTCTGCCTTTTCACTGGGATTGGTTCTTGTTTGTATATCTTTATTTTATATTCTAGCAAACTCGCATTTTGTAGCTTCTGCACAACTCCTTATTTATGTAGGAGCTATAAATGTTTTAATAATATTTGCTGTAATGTTCATGAGTGGGCCAGAATATGGCAAAGATTTTCATCTTTGGACTGTTGGGGATGGGGCTATTTCGTTGGTTTGTACAAGTCTTTTTGTTTCATTAATTATTACTATTCTAAATACGTCATGGTATGGGATTATTTGGACTACAAGATTAAACCAGATTCTAGAACAAGATTTGATAAATACTAGTCAACAAATTGGAATTCATTTATCAACAGATTTTTTTCTTCCATTTGAACTCATTTCAATAATTCTTTTAGTTGCTTTAATAGGTGCAATTTCTGTGGCTCGCCAATAAGTCAATAATTTATTTTTAAAACTAGCAATCCAAATAAAAATGAAATTTTATCCTATTCATTTCCATTCAATTTTATTCGAATTGATGCATAAAACGGAAATACTTTATAGATAGTTAGATTTATTAACAAACAAACTATTTTTTTATTCTTAAATTAAACTCCTCTATTCGAACTTCTTATATTCTAGTCAATAAAATCGGTTTAATTATTGTTCATATTGAAAAGAATCGAGATTGATAAGGAGTTGGTTAATGATGCTCGAACATGTACTTGTTTTGAGTGCCTATTTATTTTCTATAGGAATCTACGGACTATCCACGAGCCGAAATTTGGTTCGGGCTCTTATGTGTCTTGAACTTCTATTGAATGCAGTTAATCTAAATTTTGTAACATTTTCTGATTTTTTTGATAGTCGCCAATTAAAAGGAAACATTTTCGCAATTTTTGTTATAGCTATCGCAGCCGCTGAAGCTGCTATTGGACTGGCTATTGTTTCCTCAATTTATTGTAACAGAAAATCAACTCGTATCGATCAATCGAATTTATTGAATAAGTAGTTGTTTTTTTTTTAATTCTATTATATTCGGATTATAGATATATTAGAATTATAGAAATTCAAATTTGAATAGTTATCAATTCAAATTACATTACTAAGTATGGTACCTTAAGGTATAATCATACTTTCAAAAATGTAATAAATATAAAGTATTTTGGACCTCTTTTTTTTTATTTATTTTCTAATAAGCCGATCCAATCCAGAAGTAGATTAATTCAAAAATTCTGGTAAATCATTGATTCGTCTGGTATTTGAATATTTGATTCATTTACTTTAACTAGAACTAGATCGAAATTTAATGAAGTTAAAAAAAAAATTATAGATTCAATGTCACATTCAGTAAAGATTTATGATACATGTATAGGGTGTACTCAATGCGTACGAGCTTGTCCTACGGATGTATTAGAAATGATACCTTGGGATGGATGTAAGGCTAAACAAATAGCCTCTGCTCCGAGAACAGAGGACTGTGTTGGTTGTAAGAGATGTGAGTCTGCCTGTCCAACCGATTTTTTAAGTGTTCGAGTTTATCTAGGGCCTGAAACAACTCGCAGTATGGGTCTAGCTTATTGATACGTTTCAGAAAACTCCACTTGAATCCATTCTATTTGGATTTTTTTTACCGACAAAAACCCGTACCCTAACTATAGTTAGGGTACGGGTTTTTTTTGGATCAAGTGTATCTTGTCTTTACCATGAATTATTTTCCTTGGTTAACTACAATTGTAGTTTTGCCCCTATTTGCAGGTTCCTTAATTTTCTTTCTTCCTCATAGAGGAAATAAGGTTATCCGGTGGTATACAGTATGTATTTCAATGCTAGAGCTCCTTATAACAACCTACGCATTCTGTTATCATTTCCAACCAGACGATCCATTAATCCAACTGGCAGAAGATTATAAATGGATCAATTTTTTTGATTTTCACTGGAGATTAGGAATAGATGGACTTTCGATAGGGCCCATTTTACTGACGGGATTCATCACTACTTTAGCTACGTTAGCGGCTTGGCCGGTTACTCGAAATTCTCGATTATTCTATTTCATGATGTTAGCAATGTACAGTGGCCAAATAGGATCGTTTTCGTCCCGAGACCTTTTACTTTTTTTCATAATGTGGGAATTAGAATTAATTCCTGTTTATCTACTTTTATCTATGTGGGGGGGAAAGAAACGTCTCTATTCAGCTACTAAGTTTATTTTGTATACCGCAGGGGGTTCCATTTTCCTATTGCTGGGAGCTCTGGGTGTTGGTTTATATGGTTCCAATGAACCAACATTAAATTTTGAAACATTAGTTAATCAATCGTATCCTCTGGCATTAGAAATAATATTCTATATTGGATTTTTTATTGCTTTTGCTGTCAAATTATCGATTATTCCTTTACATACATGGTTATCAGATACCCATGGAGAAGCACATTACAGTACTTGTATGCTTCTAGCCGGAATCTTATTAAAAATGGGAGCGTATGGATTGGTTCGTATCAATATGGAACTATTACCTCATGCTCATTTTAAATTTTCTCCCTGGTTGATAATAATAGGCACAATACAAATAATCTATGCAGCTTCAACATCTCTTGGGCAACGTAATTTAAAAAAAAGAATAGCCTATTCCTCTGTATCTCACATGGGTTTCATAATTATAGGAATTAGTTCTATAACCGATACGGGACTTAATGGAGCCATTTTACAAATAATCTCTCATGGCTTTATTGGTGCTGCACTTTTTTTCTTAGCGGGAACTAGTTACGATAGAATATGTCTTGTTTATCTCGACGAAATGGGCGGAATAGCTATTCCAATGCCAAAAATATTCACACTTTTCAGTAGCTTTTCGCTGGCATCCCTTGCGTTACCGGGCATGAGTGGTTTCATTGCAGAATTAATAGTATTTTGTGGAATAATTACCAGCCAAAAATATCTTTTACTACCCAAAATACTAATTTTTTTTGGAATGGCAATTGGAATGATATTAACTCCTATTTATTCATTATCTATGTCACGTCAAATGTTCTATGGATATAAGTTATTTAATATTCCAAACTCTTATTTTTTTGATTCTGGACCGCGCGAGTTATTTGTTTCGACTTCTATCTTTCTACCAGTAATAGGTATTGGCGTTTACCCGGATTTCGCTCTCTCACTATCAGTGGAGAAGGCGGAAGCTGTTCTATCCAATTTTTTTTATAGATAGCTTTCCTTTCATTTCATTAAATAAAAGAAAAAAAAAATGAAAAAAAAAAAGTCTTTCTTCTTCTTTACATAAAGTCAAGAAGAAGAAAGGCCAGACCGAATTGAAATTATAATCAGTCATGTTTGACGTTTGCGAGAACCATTTAAAACTTTCTTTAAATGTTTATAAGAAACTTGCTTAGGCCTTGTCCTATGTTTAGATTCGCAAGTCCCTTTCTTCAATTTAATTAAGTGTTAATGTAAATGAACCATAACTATGTAGCCCTATTCCTAATAGATTGACCCCAAAATAACATATCCAAATTATAAGAAAGCCTATAAAAGCCACAATTGCAGAATCGGCACTCTGCAAATTTTTATTTGTTCTAACATGTAAATAAATAGCAAATAGGGTCCAAGTAATAAATGCCCAAGTTTCCTTTGGGTCCCAATTCCAATATGATCCCCATGCCTCATTGGCCCATACTGCTCCTGAAAGAATACCTGTGGTTAAAAAGAAAAATCCTAGACTAATAACACGATAACCCCAAAAATCCAGTTGTTCAATCAACTGAGACTTGTAATAATTCCGAACCGAAAGGGGGGAAGTGCTTTGTAAAATATTGCCTTTTTCATTCATGTATTGAATCTCACCGAAGAAAGATGAATCATTTAATAAATGTTTTCTTTTATCAAAAATCCTTATTATATCTTTTTTTATTTCTTTTTGAAATGTAATGATTAAAAGTGTTATTGATAATAATGATCCGCATAAAAGAGCTGCATAACCCAAGACCATCATACTTACATGCATCATTAACCAATGAGATTGGAGGGAGGGTACTAATATTGCGGATCGATGCATTTCCGTTAAGAGTCCCGAAGTAGCAAACCCTTGGGTAAAAATAGCACTTGGCGCGGTTATTGCACTTAGATTTTTTTTCTTTTTTTTAAAATAAAGAATCATATGAATAATGTAGAAACTCCAAGAAAGGAAGATTAATGATTCATATAGATCACTTAATGGGAAATGTTTCCAATAAATCCAACGAGTAACTAATAACCCTGTTAGACAGAAAAAAGTAATTATCATGCCCCTTTCAAATGAATCATATAGTCCTACTATCTCATTGACTAATAAAGTTATCAACTGAAGTATAATTACAATGGAAACCATTGAAAAGGAAATATGAGTTAAAATATGCTCTAAAGTCGAAAATATCATAAAAAAAAAAAGAAATCCTTCAATTGCAAATTAGTAAATGGAAATAATAAATGAAATTCATTTCATTATTCATTATAGAACTATTGAATCCTTTTGTTAATTTGTACGATGGCATGCCGCTACTCGGACTCGAACCGAGATGCTCTCGCACTGCTTCCTAAGAGCAGCGTGTCTACCAATTTCACCATAGCGGCTTCTTTTAAATCATAATAGCTCATTTTTAGTCAATCGTCCAGATTGGAGGAGTTAATTCAATTCAATATTTTTTTTTTCCGAAACGAAACGTTCAAATCGATGAATAAAAAAATAGTTTGTTTGTTAATAAATCTAACTATCTATAAAGTATTTCCGTTTTATGCATCAATTCGAATAAAATTGAATGGAAATGAATAGGATAAAATTTCATTTTTATTTGGATTGCTAGTTTTAAAAATAAATTATTGACTTATTGGCGAGCCACAGAAATTGCACCTATTAAAGCAACTAAAAGAATTATTGAAATGAGTTCAAATGGAAGAAAAAAATCTGTTGATAAATGAATTCCAATTTGTTGACTAGTATTTATCAAATCTTGTTCTAGAATCTGGTTTAATCTTGTAGTCCAAATAATCCCATACCATGACGTATTTAGAATAGTAATAATTAATGAAACAAAAAGACTTGTACAAACCAACGAAATAGCCCCATCCCCAACAGTCCAAAGATGAAAATCTTTGCCATATTCTGGCCCACTCATGAACATTACAGCAAATATTATTAAAACATTTATAGCTCCTACATAAATAAGGAGTTGTGCAGAAGCTACAAAATGCGAGTTTGCTAGAATATAAAATAAAGATATACAAACAAGAACCAATCCCAGTGAAAAGGCAGAAAAAATAGGATTGGTAAATAATACCACTCCGAGACCCCCTAATATAAGACCTGACCCCAGAAAGACTAAAAGAAAATCATGTATTGCTCCAGTTAAATCCATTATATGTAAAATAAGAGATAAAAAAATAGGAATTTTTCATGATCTTATTGACTTGGACAGGAAAAAAGAAGTTCATGCGCTACTAATTATTGCTAATTAAATGAAATCCTAATTTGATATACATATTAAAGTTATTGGACCCATCGCATTCTTTTTTTATCTGAAAGAGTCGTTCGAAACTAAAACTATTGGAAATCATTACAGTAAACAGATTTTCAATACAAATTAAGTTGTGATTTTCATCAATCAATAGAATAGTGAATAGAATAGTCGGGGTTTGTAATTTTTGACCAAAATAAAAAAATCAACTTTTTGAATTTAAATTTAAAATTAAATAAAAGAACCTTAGTAATTTCTTCCATCACAAGATTTCTCATTTGTTATGAGATTTCTCTTTTGTTTGAGGCGAATTCAAAATTGTTCGAATTGTGTAATCATCCGTTATTGATATTGGTAAACGACCCAGAGCAATTTGATTATAATTTAATTCGTGACGATCATAAGTAGAAAGCTCATATTCTTCAGTCATTGATAAACAATTTGTTGGGCAATACTCAACACAATTACCACAAAATATACAGATTCCGAAATCAATGCTGTAATTAAACAATCGTTTCTTTCGAATATCCGTTTCCAATTTCCAATCAACAGCAGGTAGATCTATAGGACATACACGAACACATACTTCACAAGCAATGCATTTATCAAATTCAAAGTGTATTCGACCACGAAAACGCTCCGATGTGATCAATTTTTCATAAGGGTATTGAATAGTTACGGGTAAACGGTTGGCATGAGATAGGGTAATCATAAAACTTTGACCAATGTACCTTGCCGCCCGTACTGCTTGTTGACCATAATTGATGAACCCAGTTACCATAGGGAACATATAGTAAATATCAATAATAAATTGGATTTTGTTTCTTTCTCTTGTTTGATACAAGTTGTGAATTGAATTTGAATATTTGAATTTGAATTATAGTGAATATCAAATATTCTATTCGATTTTTTTATATAAATTTATAATGAAAGGAGTTGGGAAGAAGTTGTTAATAATAGATTACCTAAAGAAATAGGTAAAAGAAATTTCCATCCAAGATTTAATAATTGGTCCATTCTCAGTCTAGGTAAAGTCCACCTTGTTGTGATAGGAATGAACAAGAACAAAAAAGTTTTCGCTAATGTAATGAAAATACCAATTGTTGTTCCAAAGACTCCATACGCTTTATTTATTTCCAAAAACTCAGGAATCAATATGTATGGAATAGAGAGATTCCAACCACCCAAGTAAAGAACTGTTACAAATAGTGAAGAGACTAGTAGATTTAAATAGGAAGCAACATAAAATAAACCAAATTTGATACCCGAATATTCGGTTTGATAACCTGCTACTAATTCTTCTTCTGCTTCTGGTAAATCAAAAGGCAATCTCTCGCATTCGGCTAGAGAAGAAATTATAAAAACAATAAACCCTATAGGTTGCCGCCACAAATTCCATCCCCAAAAACCATATTTTGACTGCGCCTCAACTATATCAACTGTACTTGAACTGTTAGATAATCATAGTCGATGATAAGATCACTCTTATCATCGCTATTCCAGAACCGTACATGAGATTTTCACCTCATACGGCTCCTCGAGAGCCATAAATAAATCTAGGGACTGATTAGATATTCTTTATTTAATCTTGATATACTTGTAGGATAGATAAAGTTAAAATCAATCGAAAGTTCCTGAATTAGACTAATGGAATTCTGTCTGCTATACTATAAAAAAAGTGCTTCGGAATTGATCTTATCCCTTACTTTAAGTTTAAGAATTTCAATTTTTTTATTGAGTAATAACTTAGATCCTTCAAAAAAAATACTCTTTATTACCAATATCAATAAATAGTTCACTTTTTTTTTCGATTCCGAAAAAAAAAGAATTAAACATTCATTATTTATGACATGACAAAAATTTCATTTCCATTAATATGGATATCAGATAAAAAAGATTTTTTTTGCAATTCCATACTTTCTTTTCGTTCCTTTACTTTACTTTTATATTAAACCTAAATAAAAGAAAGAAAGGGTAAAGGATTACTTCGTTACTGATAGTTATTCATATAATCGGTGGATAGGATCATACTCTGGATCGGAATTTCATTTTTGGGAGTACTACTTGATCGTTTCTACAAATTTAAAGCCCTAATTAGTATTTCTTTTATGTATAAAAGTCTCTTCGAATAACTTACATAATCTCTATTACGAATCCTTTGTGTACTTTTGTGTTCCTAATCATCCACTCATTTTTTCTCAATCTCTATGGTAATTCATGTATGGGAATACATACAAAAGATAGTAAAAGCTCCATAGAGTTGTTCTTTTCAACCCGCTTCAAGACATGATGACTTATTAACCAATCTTGGGGTAAAGAGTCTTGACTGCTTATGTTTATTTTCGTTTAACCCTTGTACATAGGAAATGAGATTCCATTTTTTTACTGCGAATTTCGAAGCTGTTTTCTTTCACTCATCTAACTATCTAGTTTAGTTTAGCAATCCGGGCTAGTGAATAAAAAAAGAAAGAAAGATATATCTATTTAATACGTTTAATTTTTATTCTTAGAAACCTAAAAAGAAATGGAGGAAGACTTATGTCTCAACGAATCACACGTAGAGATGTTGATAACACACATAGAGTTAATGGTATTTCATAACTAATTGATTGAGCAGCAGCCCGTAGACCACCTAAAAAGGAATATTTATTATTTGATCCATATCCTGACATAAGAAGTCCAATTGGAGCAATACTTGAAACGGCAATCCATAAAAAAACACCAATACTGAGATCGGCTAGAATAAGGCGATAGCCAAAAGGAATTACTGAATAACTTAGTAGAATTGATATGACTGCTATAGAGGGTCCGATACTAAATAAACGTGTATCCCCCCTAGATGGAAGAAGGTTCTCTTTCAAAAGTAATTTTATCCCGTCTGCTAGAGCTTGAAGAATTCCCAAAGGGCCGGCGTATTCAGGTCCAATACGTTGTTGTATACCTGCGGATATTTCTCTTTCTAACCACACAATTACTAGTACACCTGTTGTGATTCCCAATATGAGAATCAAAATAGGGACAAGCATCCATATAGTTTCATAAACCTCTTTTAAGGATTCTAATCTGGAAAAAGACTTGATAGCTTGTACTTCTGTTGTATCAATTATCATTTCAACGATCAACTTCTCCCATAATAATATCTATGCTACCTAGTATCGTCATAATATCAGCCAATTTCATTTTTTTAACTAACTGAGGAAGAATTTGCAAATTGATAAAACCCGGGGAACGAATTTTCCATCTCCAAGGAAAAACACTCTGGTCTCCTATCAAAAATATTCCCAATTCCCCCTTTGGGGCTTCGACTCTTACATAAAGTTCTTGTTTCGACAATTCAAAAGCAGGGGATGGCTTTTTACTAATGAATCGATATTCAAAATCATTCCATTCAGGATATTTTATTCTATTAAAGCGTCGGATTTCTAAATTCTCATAGGGACCCCCTGGAATTCCTTCTAGAGCCTGTTGAATAATTTTGATGGATTCTGCCATTTCACCGATTCGTATTAAATAACGAGCTAATGAATCTCCTTCTTTTTGCCATTGGACTTCCCAATCAAATTCGTCGTAACACTCATAATGATCAACTTTACGAAGATCCCATTGTATTCCGGAAGCTCGTAGCATTGGTCCCGATAAACCCCAATTTATTGCCTCTTCTCCACCAATAATGCCCACTCCTTCAACTCGTTCTAAAAAAATAGGATTTCGTGTAATAAGTTTTTGGTATTCAGCAATCCCTGTTAAAAAATAATCACAAAAATCTAAACATTTATCTATCCATCCATAAGGTAGGTCGGCAGCTACTCCGCCGATACGAAAATAATTATGCATCATTCTCATACCGGTGGCAGCTTCGAATAAATCATATACCAATTCTCTTTCTCTGAAAATATAGAAGAAGGGGGTCTGCGCGCCAATATCTGCCATAAAAGGGCCGAGCCATAACAAATGAGAAGCTATACGACTTAACTCCAGCATAATCACTCTGATATAGCTAGCCCTCTTAGGTACTTGAATATTTCCCAATTGTTCTGGCCCATTTACCGTTATTGCTTCGGTGAACATAGTGGCTAAATAATCCCAACGTGTTACATAAGGCAGATATTGTATAATTGTTCGGTTTTCCGCAATTTTTTCCATCCCTCTGTGTAAATAACCCAATATTGGTTCACAGTCAATAACATCTTCACCGTCTAAAGTAAGGATAAGTCGGAGAACGCCATGCATGGATGGATGGTGAGGACCCATATTGACTATCATGAGGTCTTTTCTTGTAGTTGGTACAGCCATAGGTTTTCCCCGATTCATTATTCAGTTTTCCATGAATTGCTGAAAACAAAAAGAAGTTCATCAAAATTCAAGATCTAATAAATCAAATAATTCAAAACGACTCTTCAAATTAACGTGTTTTTATTTTAGCTTTCGAATGTTCAATTGACTGATTAATTCTTTATAGCGTACTCCATCTTTTTTTAACAAATAAGCCAGTAGTCGTTGCCGTTTTCCTAGAATTTTTCGTAGACCTCTCTGAGATGAATAGTCTTTTTTGTGCAATTCCAAATGTGAAGTAAGTCTTCCTATCTTATTGCTAAAACGGAATACTTGAAATTCAACGGACCCCCTGTTTTCTTCTTTTTCTTCATGCGAAATAACAGATATGAATGATTTTTTTGTCATAAAATTTAAAACTTCTTTTTTTTTTTACCAAATATGGAATTTTGCCGATCAGTAATAATAATGCCAGCTATTTTTATCTGGTACACATAATAATCAGAATTTTCTTTATTCATTTTGATAAAATGAATAAAGAAAATTCTGTTGATTCATTTCTGGATCTAATTGATACGTTATCGAATTAGTATCATGTATCGAAATTGGACGCTAAGACAAGGCGCGTGCGCATCTATTTATCTACTAGACGATAAGGAATATATAAGATAAATGTATCATAAATGAGTTTTTAATCGTGGATACATACGTATTCTTAACATACTAAAACGACTGCCGTTATTAGTATGGATACAATAACGATTCATACAAGCTAAATCTTCTAATCGATAATTCGGCCAAAGAAAGGATTTGAATTTGATAAGTTTCTTTTTATCTCGATCAAGATCTTTGCTTTTATCAAAAAATTGACTACCGTTTTTTACCCTATTCCCATTGTAAAATACTGGGTTTTTATCCACAACTTTATTATTCCTTGGGTTGAAACAAGTTAGAATTCTCAATTCTCGACGACGTCTAGGTAATAAAATATTTTCAAGAATAAGCAAATCAGAATTGTTTTTGTCTATGTATCTGTATATTTTTTGATTAATTTTGTGTCTACTCCTATGAGCCCGTGAAATACCTATCATTTGATACATAAGAAAATTCCCATTATTTATAGACATAGACGCTGGATATCCTTCAATAATTAATATTCCTTTTTGTAAAAATTTTGATAAAGATGTAGGAGGCTCCTCCTCCGGCAACGGAGGAAGAGCAGGGGTACCTCCACCCGTCTGCCTTCTCATATTAGCATTACGCCAAGTTCTATAAAACGTATACCCATCTCCGGTATACATACGAGTACGAAGCTTAAGTGAAGGATACGAATGTCTAGGAGGCTTATACGACGGCAATTCAATATCTTTTTCTTCAGCTTTTTCTTCAGCTTTTTTTTTCAGCTTTTTTTTTCTATTTTTTTATATAATTCCTGAAGTTTTTTAGATGCTTCCTTAGATTTATTATTGAATTCCTGAAATTCATTATATAATTCCTGAAGTATATTATATAATTCCTGAAATTTATTATATAATTCCTGAAGTTTATCATATAATTCCCCTTTATGTAATTCCCAAAGTTTTTTATATAATTCCCAAAGTTTTATATATAATCCCTTTTTATATAATTCCTGATGTTTTTTATATGATTCCCGAAGTTTATTTTTGCGTAATTTCTTAATATTATACTTTTTACGAAATGGATACACTCTTTGACGTGCTCGCTCAAATAAGTGGCGTATTCGCGCAAATACTTGGCGCGCTCGCTCATCAAATCTTATCTTTTTACATGATTGCTTAATATTATTAAAAGACCCTTTTTTTTCTGTAGGACCAACTTCATCATAACTATCAAATTTATTAACAACTTGATAAGGGTCTCGATCAAAAGGCCTATATCCGTCGTGCCAAGGTTTTAGGCGGAAAGGAGAGACTGCCATTATCTGGAAACCGTCTTCTGACCAGTATTCAGGAAGTTTTTCGGTTGAGAATGGAATACCGTTATAGGTACATTTTATATATACTTCGTTCTTCCACTCTTTGAAATCTTGCGACCACTCAGGCCGTTGCAATAATAACATACGGCCAATATTTTTCGCTACTATCAATAAAGGGAATATAATATATTTTCTAAGAATTGCCTGGGCGCCTAGAAGCGCAGCCCTTAGTGGTTGACCGTACGTATACTCCTCCTCCCAGGCTCTTTCGGCCTCCATTATTTGTTCGTCTATTTTTTCCCTTTCGGTCGGTTCGTTTTCCAATTCTTCTATAGTAAGAAGGACATCTTCGAAAGAAGAGTAATAAACCAAACGTTCAAATTCTGAGATTTTTCCCGTATACTCTAGAAAAATTCCTCTAATAAACTCGCAATACTTAAGAAAAGTATAAAACAAAGAATCTATTCTGTTTGTAAAAAATCTGGAATGTGGTTTTTCTAGATATATTGACCAAACACTCGTTTTACATTTTTGAACACGCATGGAACCTTTGATCAATTCTCGACGAAATTGTGATCTTGGTACATAACGTTTGAAATGTAATTTTTTGGATTCTTTTTCATCTGTGTCACTCTCCCCTCCAGAAAGCAAAACAGTTGCACGCCTGCATGGCAGTCCGGCAATATCAGCCTCCACTAACACCGCATCTTTTTCTTGTTTCCGTAATTGTTGTATATTTTTTAGTAGACTGGATGGCCAGAAAAGAGTTTTTTTCTCGATTTCTTTTATTTTTCCCTCCCTTTCAATAAAATTTTGATGAAACCCTTTACTTTGAGCCAAGGAATCGTTTATAAAAGACATGAAATACCTAAATTCTGCTATAATTATCGCGTCGGGTCTACATTTTTCTAGGTACCTTTCATTATTTTTTATAAGTTGAGCTTCGGGTGGAAGAAAGAAGAGGTCAGTTAATCTTTTGAAGGGTGTGGGTGCAGGTGGCTTTTTGGGGTGTCCCCGAGAGGATCCCCTTAAGGGGGGATCAGATGTTTTTTGGAAATATTGTATTTTATCTTTTTTTTTATCGGCTAATCGAGTTTTTTTTTCCAATACATTTATCTCTTTAAGCCCTTTTCTGTCTAAAACTGCAATTTTTTTAGAAAATTCAGTGCTTAAGCTGTTCTTTTTTTGTTCATTGGTACGAATCCCATAATTGTACAGTTCATCAGATGATAATTTTTCTGTTGTAGACAAAGAAGTCTTTTTTTGTATCATTCCCGAGAAAGCGGCTAAACTAGGTGGATGTGAAAAAGAAATTCTTTTTTTTCCATCATTTTGATCAGAAGTTGGGATTTTTTTATAGAATGCTTCTTTAAAAACTTTAAAAACTTTAAAAAGTTTAAAAAGGGGAGGAGAAGGCTCTTCCTTGGTAAATTCCCCTTCTTTCGCTAGGCCTATTCTATAAAAATATTCTTCAGCTTTTTCTCGATCTATTTCCACTTCGGCTTCTTTCGGTTTATAAGTCAAAATAGGTAACGGCATTTTGTTAAAAATGAGTAGACATGTAAAAAATACGAGAATACCACCGATTAGACCAAAAGAATTTCTCAAATCGAAGATCAAATTCTGATAAAATCGAAACACATAGAAAAGGTACTTTTTAGGTCTAACATACTTAGTAGATCTAACCAAATAATTTTGCTGTATCCATACTAATACGAATCTAACCGATTTCATGAATAAAATGTGACCAATTAACCAACCAACAAAACTACTTGTTAAAAATAATATCTTGTTGTTGTATCGAAACATATAAACGTTGAGTAATCTGAAAAACATTGTACTTGGGAAAAAAAAGAAATGGCTCAATAATTGAAAAAAGAGATTATTCAGGAATATACATTGAATGCTGAGATTACGCGTACGCATTGAATTTTTGCGAGTAGATTTTTCATCAACAAAAAAGTCTTCGTAACTGTACCACATGTAATGAAGGTAAAGATAAGGTACAGTTATGAAAGTTATTGTACGAGGCCTACTCAATACTAGATGCAGAGGCCTATAATAGATCGATATGAACATCAGGAGCTGTCCTATCATAAAACCAGTTGATGCGGCTACCTCCTTCTCGATTGCTTCTTCTTCTCCTTCTTCTATAACCTGAAAATGAGCTTGGAGAAGTAAGAGATAAGAAGGGCCTATGGATAATGTGGTCAGAAATCCATAATAGAGTCCGACCACAACGACCGAATTCATTAGCTTCATAGCTAGAGATGCGGAATTGCCTAGTAGAAAAGACGGATAAATCATATAAAACTCCTTTTTTTTTGTTTAAAATTTTTTGATTCCTACTATAGTAGAATCGTTTTACTTTGTTTACTATAAGATGCATCATCGTTCTAATTTGTTATAAGATTTTTTTGGGTTAGGCCGACTTCTATTGTTCGTATTTCGATTGTTCGTATTCGACGAAGATTTTTTTTATTTTTTTTTTCTATAAACAAAGTTGAATTCCCGGAATAAAGAGATTTTGCTATTGAAAAAGCTTTTAACGCTGCCCAATATCCCTTTTTTTTCCAAAAATTTTTACGAATATGCTTTTTGGAAATAGAAGTACGTTTTTTTGGAACTGCCATTTAAAATGGATTACTCATTGTTGTAGTTGGATGTGAAAAACATCTATTGGTCAAACGAATCTTTGTTTACTATATAATTATCCATGTATTTTTTAGATTCTATACCATACAGGGCCTTTTAGTCAAATTTTTCATTATAGAAAAGCATAATCTAACTAAAAATATATGAAATATATATATATATATATATATATATATTAAAATTCCCTAAAATATTCAATTAGGAGAAACAAAATTTTCTATGGAGTATAATATTTATTTATAATTTAAAATACTTCGTGCGAAATTGATGAATAAATTTAATAAAAATTAAATAATTAATCAAAATTTCTACTTATACTTAAGATCTCTATATATTTTGTATATTTTTGCTGTATTTCATTTAATTTACATGTGCATATTAAGCCACATCGAAAAATTTAAGTTAGCAAATCTTAATTGAAAAGCTTGAATTTTTTCTTTTTTTTTTTCGAAAATCTAAATAAATCGAATTTCCAATTTTCAAATTGAAATGATATCCATAATTTAATCCCATAAATTAATTTGTTTAAAGAATCCATAATTTGAGACATTTTAGTGATTTTTTTTTATTCTATGTTATGGTAAAGTAGTAAAGTAAAGTAAGAGGTATCATATCCTTTTTTTCTATAAACTATATAAAATATATAACTATAAAAAAAAAAAGAATATTTTTCTATGTTTTTTTGTTTTTCGTTTGGAACGGAAGACAATCAAATAATTTTTCGTAAAACCAGTTAATAATTATGAATAAACTACTGAATAATCTTAGTGAAAAAACTAGTTCCTAGTTTTTTGTATTACTTATTTTTTTATTAGATTGTTTATTAGATTTTTAGTAGATCTTCTGATTCATACTATTTTTTAGTCTAATTTTTTTATCTTTATTATATATATTATAAATAACTTAACTGTAAATGAAAGTAGAATTTTTTTTGATTCCTACTTCAGAGACTTCAACATTTTACATTTACTTAAATAATTAAGGATTTACTTTTACTAACAAATTAATTATTTGACCAATTAGAACTTCTTGGTTTGAATATTAAAATAAAAAATGTTTAATAATATTAATTAAAAATTTTATTTAATATAAAATAGTAAATTAACAAATTCTATTTTTTTAAGTTATGTAAAATAAAAACTTGATTTTTTTTATTGGCTTCTTTCAATTCAAAAGAGGCAAGAACCGGCGAATCGTAAACAAAAAATAAAATTTAAATAAAAAATTTAGATATTTGATTATGGAACATATATACCAATATGCATGGATCATACCCTTCACTCCACTTCCGGTTCCTTTGTTAATAGGAGTGGGACTTCTCCTTTTTCCGACGACAACAAAAAATCTTCGGCGTATTTGGGCTTTTTCTAGTATTTTGTTGTTAAGTATAGTTATGATTTTCTCGATGAAGCTGTCTATTCAGCAAATAAATAGCAATTCTATTTATCAATATGTATGGTCTTGGACTATTAATAATGATTTTTCTTTAGAATTCGGCTACTTGATCGATCCACTTACCTCTATTATGTCAATGTTAATTACTACTGTTGCAATTCTAGTTCTTGTTTATAGTGATAATTATATGTCTCATGATCGGGGATATTTGAGATTTTTTGCTTATATGAGTTTTTTCAATACTTCCATGCTGGGATTAGTTACTAGTTCAAATTTGATACAAATTTATATTTTTTGGGAATTAGTTGGAATGTGTTCGTATCTATTAATAGGGTTTTGGTTCATACGACCTATTGCTGCAAATGCCTGTCAAAAAGCGTTTGTGACTAATCGTGTAGGGGATTTTGGCTTATTATTAGGAATTTTAGGTATTTATTGGATAACAGGCAGTTTCGAGTTTCGGGATTTGTTTGAAATATTCAATAACTTAATTAAT